AATCTCTCTTCTGATTCAAAATCGTGGTGCAACGTGTATCTCCCTTTGTTCCGGTCATGGAATAGATGGAATAAATCACAAAATGGGTTTTTGTTCAAGAATGAGATCTTATTAGAACTGTCCATATCCGGTTCATCCTTCGGAACCATATCACATCCCCGATCTGATGAAATAGGATGAATTGAGACGGTATTTTGTAAATACGTAATTATCTTGAATATATCAACCATTTCTTTCTTTTCCGATCGCCTGGAAGGGACAAAAGAAAAAACATCTTGTTGTTTCTTCAACAATTTCTGATCTCTAGTGAACGTCTCAGTAGCATTCGAAACCAGATGAAGTTCTGACCATCTGTCGGAGAAAAAAGAACGAATTGATCTTGTAGGATTCCCAAGAAATTCTTCGATTTTTTCCGGAAACAGATGATTATTCATCTGCTTTTCACGTTCCGTGAATAGCCGGGACATTGAGGAATATCCAGAAGGGTATTTCGGGAATCGATCTGATTCTATCTCTGTTCGTTCCGTTTGAAGAGAGGAAGGATCCCAAAGAATCAATCTTTCTTTTAGTTGCTGAATCTCTGTTTGATTGATCAATGTGTGATATTCCGAATCCTCATTACTAATGGAATCGAAATTCTCTCTGGATTGATCAGAAGATCCTTTCAATTGGCTAGAATCCGTTACTTGAACGAAAATAGATCTTGTGGAATCATATTGAATATTTGACGATACATTCCGTACCTTGCTAAAAAACCGATCCTTGTTTACCAACCACATATTGTCTAACCAAATCAAATTCTCTCTCGATACGTTCCTCAAAAAATCCGATTCGTGCTGATTCTTCCCCCAACTAACGAAGAGATCTTGGTGGAATTGCCACATATGAAATTGAGCACAATTTTGCAAAGAAATATCCCACTTGTTTCTCGAGAAGAGATGGGAAACATGCTCAATATCATTTGATGGAATAGTTGCCTCAGCTCCTTGTTGTTTGAGGAAACCCTCCACTTCAATTGGTCTTTTTTCACGAAAAGCAGACATGAGATAACAAATCAAGTGTTTCGCTAAGATTTCGAATAGCTGTCCCGAATTCAAATTGATTATGTTTCGCTTCTTCCTCGGAGAAACACGATCAAACAATTCCCAACCATGGTCCTTGCGGATCGGATCATCCATATAGGATACAAAAAGAAACTCCAGATATTTGATATCTTTCTCTTTGAATGAGATCTCAATTCCAGCTACTGTTTCATTAGATATCTTACAACTAGAATCCCTCTTTTTTCCGATCCAGTTCCTCCACCACCGCGAACCCCAGTTAGATTCAGGCATGATACACTTTTTAGTTATTGGGAGGACCCAAGTACTCTCTTTCGGATCCATGAAACAACTCTCAGAGATCTTTTTCCTTTTTGGAAGATACAGGAGCGAAACAATCAACCTATTGATATTGGGAGACCAAAAAGATTCTTCCAATGTATCATTTCTGGGTCCAATGGAATTCATAGGTATAGGAAGAAGCCCCATCAAATAGAGATTTTTTCTTTCGACCATATTTCGATTGTTAATACGATATATAAGGACCGCTACTACAAGCAGTACTACACCTTTGATCGTGAAATATCGATTGCTTGTTGAACCCTGTGAATCACGTGAAAGCAGGACACTCCAAGTTTGGGGGCCAAGGAGTTTCACAAAACGTTCTTGGTGGAAAAAAATGTGAGTGAAAGACACCACTGAATCGAATTTGGTCCATGAATCTAAGAAATAGCGAGAATTCTTGATCTCTCTCAATATCTCTCTCAATTCAAAAATACAGGATTTGAATTGATGCCGTTTCATTGATTTCTCCTAAACGAAAGATTATATTTCAATTGAAATCCACTTACACAAAGACAGCCCCCGTTGATGACGAGTCTCCGCGAAGCATCCATGGCTGAATGGTTAAAGCGCCCAACTCATAATTGGCAAATTCGTAGGTTCAATTCCTGCTGGATGCACGCGAATTGGAACGTTCAATAATAGAATTGGCTCCGTATCAACGGAATCTCATCATCCATAGATAACTAATTGGTATATTCATACTATAAGAATAAGATAGAAACGGTAGAAACGGTAAGAATTCTAATTCTTATAGATACTGGAACTCATAGGGAAGAAAATGGATTTATGGATGGAATCAAATATGCAGTATTTACAGAAAAAAGTATTCGGTTATTGGGGAACAATCAATATACTTCTAATGTCGAATCAGGATCAACTAGGACAGAAATAAAGCATTGGATCGAACTCTTCTTTGGTGTCAAGGTAGTAGCTATGAATAGCCATCGACTCCCGGGAAAGGGTAGAAGAATGGGACCTATTATGCGACATACAATGCATTACAGACGTATGATCATTACGCTTCAACCGGGTTATTCTATTCCACCTCTTATAGAGAAAAGAACTTAAATAAAAAAATAAATACTTAATAACATGGCCATACATTTATACAAAACTTCTACCCCTAGCACACGCAAAGGAGCCGTAGACAGTCAAGCGAAATCCAATCCACGAACAAATTTGATCTATGGACAGCATCGTTGTGGTAAAGGTCGTAATGCCAGAGGAATCATTACCGCAAGGCATAGAGGGGGAGGTCATAAGCGTCTATACCGTAAAATCGATTTTCGACGGAATGCAAAAGACATATCTGGTAGAATCGTAACCATAGAATACGACCCTAATCGAAATGCATACATTTGTCTCATACACTATGGGGATGGTGAGAAGAGATATATTTTACATCCCAGAGGGGCTATAATTGGAGATACCATTGTTTCTGGTACAGAAGTTCCTATATCAATGGGAAATGCCCTACCTTTGAGTGCGGTTTGAACTATTGATTTACGTAATTGGAAGTAACCAATTAGGTTTACGACAAAACCTAGAAATCGATCACTGATCCAATTTGAGTACCTCTACGGGATAGACCTCAACAGAAAACTGAAGAGTAACGGCAGCAGGTGATTGAGTTCAGTGGTTCCTCATATAAAATTATTGACTCTAGAGATATGGTAATATGGAGAAGACAAAATTGTTTGAAGCACGGATAGAACCGGAAGCGCCCCTTGTTTCAAAGAGAGGAGGATGGGTTATTCACATTTCATTTGATGGTCAGAGGCGAATTGAAAGCTAAGCAGTGGTAATTCTAAAGATCCCCCGGGGGAAAAATAGAGATGTCTCCTACGTTACCCGTAATATGTGGAATGGAAGTATCGACGTAATTTCATAGAGTCATTCGGTCTGAGTGCTACATGAAGAACATAAGCCAGATGACGGAATGGGGAGACCTAGGATGTAGAAGATCGTAGCATGAGTGATTCGGCAGATTTGGATTCCTATATATCCACTCATGTGGTACTTCATCATACGATTCATATAAGATCCATCTGTCTAGATATCATCATCTACATCCAGAAAGCCGTATGCTTTGGAAGAAGCTTGTACAGTTTGGGAAGGGGTTTTTATTGATCAAAAAGAAGAATCTACTTCAACCGATATGCCCTTAGGCACGGCCATACATAACATAGAAATAACACTTGGAAAGGGTGGACAATTAGCTAGAGCAGCAGGTGCTGTAGCGAAACTGATTGCAAAAGAGGGTAAATCGGCCACATTAAGATTACCATCTGGAGAGGTTCGTTTGATATCCAAAAACTGCTCAGCAACAGTCGGACAAGTGGGTAATGTCGGGGCGAACCAGAAAAGTTTGGGTAGAGCCGGATCTAAATGTTGGCTAGGTAAGCGTCCTGTAGTAAGAGGAGTAGTTATGAACCCTGTAGACCATCCCCATGGAGGTGGTGAAGGGAGGGCCCCGATTGGTAGAAAAAAACCCACAACTCCTTGGGGTTATCCCGCGCTTGGAAGAAGGAGTAGGAAAAGGAATAAATATAGTGATATTTTTATTCTTCGTCGCCGTAAATAGAAAGAGAAAGAAAAAATAATGAATGATGTGAAATCAAATTCAATCAAACAAATCGGTTTTTTCGTCTTCACAAAATGAAAAAATGAAAAGAAGGGGGAGTAATCACTTGTGGCCCGTTCATCTAAAAAAAATCCTTTTGTAGCTAATCACTTATTAAGTAAAATTGAGAAGCTCAACAAGGCAGAGGAAAGAAGTATAATAGTAACTTGGTCCCGGGCATCCACCATTATATTTGCAATGGTCGGTCATACAATTGCTGTTCATAACGGAAAGGAGCATTTACCTATTTATATAACGGAGCGTATGGTGGGTCACAAATTGGGAGAATTCGCGCCTACTCTGACTTTCCGGGGACACGCGAAAAACGATAATAGATCTCGGCGATAATATTAATATAGCTAATGTATTAATGTAATAAAAAGTGAAATGAGTGCTCTCATGATTTATTCTTATTTTTATTGGTGTGTGTGAGGTAAAACCCTATGATAAAGAAGACCTCGGGTACAGAAATACGAGCTTTAGCTCGACATATAGGTATGTCTGCTCAAAAAGCACGAAGGGTAATTGATCAAATTCGCGGTTGCTCCTATGAGCAAACACTCATGATACTGGAACTCATGCCTTATCGAGCATGTTACCCCATTTTCAAATTAGTTTATTCCGCAGCAGCAAATGCTAGTCACAATAGGGGTTTGAAAGAAGCTGACTTATTTATTAGTAAAGCCGAAGTCAACGAAGGTGTTATCGTCAAAAGGTTAAAACCGCGAGCTCGGGGACGTAGTTACCCAATAAAAAGACCCACCTGTCATATAACTATTGTATTGAGCGAAAGACCTAACTTCAATTTAAAAAATATTTGATTTTCAAAACATTACTTTTAGTTTAGAAAGAGAATATTGGTAGGTAGATATGGGACAGAAAATAAATCCACTTGGTTTCAGACTTGGTACAACCCAAAGTCATCGTTCCTTTTGGTTCGCACAACCAAAAAATTATTCCAAAGGTCTCCAGGAAGATGAAAAAATACGGGATTGTATCAAGAATTATGTACAAAAACATATGAGAATATCCTCAGGTTTTGAAGGAATTGCACGTATAGATATTAAAAAAAGAATCGATTTGATCCAAGTCATAATTCATATTGGATTCGCCAATATGTTAATAGAGGGTAGAGCCCGAGGAATCGAAGAATTACAGACTAATATACAAAAAAGCTTTCATTCTGTGAACCGAAGACTCAACATTGCTATCGCAAGAGTTGCAAGACCTTACGGGCAACCTAATATTCTTGCAGAATATATCGCTCTGCAATTAAAGAATAGAGTTTCCTTTCGAAAGGCAATGAAAAAAGCTATTGAATTAGCTGAACAAGCGGATGCAAAGGGAATTCAGGTACAAATTGCAGGACGTCTCAATGGAAACGAAATTGCCCGCGTTGAATGGATTAGAGAAGGTAGGGTTCCCCTACAGACCATTCGAGTTAAAATTGATTATTGTTCCTATCCAGTTCGAACTATCTATGGAGTATTAGGGATAAAAATTTGGATATTTTTGGATGAAGAGTAATGGCTCCTTTCTTGCGATTCTATTCATGGATAAGTATCCATGCACAGGGCAAAAAACTCAATTTAGTTTAGGTCTTTTTCCGTTTAGTCAAAACGAATCAATTATATATGTTTGAATAACAATTCGATTTACCACTTTGATATGATAGAATTGCTATGCTTAGTGTGTGACTCGTTGGGACTAAAAGAAAGAATTGGACCCTATCTAATATAAATTAATAACCAGCTCATTGCTTCGTATTCTCAAGATCCAAGGAATCGGTCATTATATGAGATAATAATCATATATTTGTAGCAACTGAAATCCTTTTTCAATAAAGTAAAAATGAATCTTGATTGATTGTGTAAGTTGTGAAACCAAAATAGAGGGATGCGGATGAATGGAAAGATGAGAGAAAGGGAGAAGGGGAAAAGAAATGATATATTATTCCAATATGTATGGTCTATGAATCATCTCAGAAAGGGCAATGTGATAAGGCATCATATACTATAATATAATTCAATTCATCTATAATTTAGATAGATTTCATAGGAAAAAATAAAGAGCATTGAGTCGATAGAGACTAAGGAGATTGACTCAGGGACAGATTAAATTAGAAGCTCCATTGCAGAATTCAGACCTCGACATTAATGGAGGAGAAGCTATGGGAACGACGGAACCTGTGACTGCGGAGGATTCGATTGAAACCGAATCCTAATGATTCACTGGACGGGATGGCGGAACGCGCCGGGAGCGAACTGATTTCTTCAAAGAGGTTATGGAGAGACCCTACGAATAAAGCAGATAAATATAAAAGAGTAAATATTCGCCCGCGAAATTTCATTCATTAAATAATCCTAATATTATTTATCGTTTATTTATCGTTTCATTCGCGAGGAGCTGGATGAGAAGAAACTCTCATGTCCGGTTCTGTAGTAGAGATGGAATTGAGACACTACCATCAACTATAACCCCAAAAGAACCAGGTTTCGTAAACAACATAGAGGAAGAATGAAAGGAGTATCTTATCGGGGCAATCGTATTTGTTTCGGTAGATATGCGCTTCAGGCACTTGAACCCGCTTGGATCACATCTAGACAAATAGAAGCAGGGCGCCGCGCAATGACACGATATGCCCGTCGTGGCGGAAAAATATGGGTACGTATATTCCCCGACAAACCCGTTACACTAAGACCCGCGGAAACACGTATGGGTTCGGGTAAGGGATCTCCCGAATATTGGGTATCCGTCGTTAAACCGGATCGAATACTTTATGAAATGGGCGGAGTATCAGAAACCGTAGCCAGAGCCGCTATGGAAATAGCGGCGCGCAAAATGCCTATACGAACAAAATTCGTTATTGCGGAATAGGGATATCGGACCAAAGGAATATTTATGAATGATGAAAAATATAATCTATAATCGCTGGTTTACTTATTTCTGGACAGAAAATTTGCTTTTCCCCCTCGCCTCTTGCATTGAAAGAACTCAAATAAAAGAAAGATGATTCAACCTCAGACCCTTTTGAATGTAGCAGACAACAGCGGAGCTCGAAAACTGATGTGTATTCGAATCATAGGAGCTAGTAATTACCGATATGCTCATATCGGTGACGTTATTGTTGCTGTAATCAAAGAAGCAGTGCCAAATATGCCCCTGGAAAGATCAGAAGTAATCAGAGCTGTAATTGTACGTACATGTAAAGAACTCAAGCGCGACAACGGTATGATAATCCGGTATGATGACAATGCAGCAGTTGTCATTGATCAAGAAGGAAATCCAAAAGGCACCCGAGTTTTTGGTTCAATTGCTCGTGAATTGAGACAGTTAAATTTCACTAAGATAGTCTCATTAGCTCCCGAAGTATTATAAATAATGAACGCTAGTAGACGAGACAATAGTGTAGTAGGGTCTTTGAAATGGATCAATTAGTAGATTATGTCTCAGGCATATACCTTTAATGAAAAAGAAAAAAAGAAACATGTTGATTATATCAAAGAAAAAAAAAATGATAGTTCGTCATGGGTAGAGACACTATTGCCGATATAATAACTTATATAAGAAATGCTGACATGGATAAAAAAGGAACAGTTCGAATACCATCCACTAATATTACCGAAAACATTGTTAAAATACTTCTACGAGAGGGTTTTATCGAAAATGTTAGGAAGCACCGGGAAAACAACAAGGATTTCTTGGTTTTAACCCTACGACATAGAAGAAATAGGAAAAGAGCATATAGAAATATTTTAAAGCGTATCAGCAGACCTGGTCTGCGAATCTATTCCAACTCTCAACGAATTCCTAGGATTTCAGGCGGGATAGGGGTTGTAATTCTTTCTACTTCTAGAGGTATAATGACAGATCGAGAAGCTCGACTAGAAAGAATTGGAGGAGAAATTTTGTTTTATATATGGTGAGGTGATCCATCTGGTATACGAATTTGATACGTAACTTCCTATTTATGAAAAAGAGAGTAGAGGTGGGTTGTCTAATGTCACTCCTCCTCCATTAGTTAATACTTCAAGGAGGTTACCTGGAATGAAAGAACAAAAATTGATCCATGAAGGTTTAATTACTGAATCACTTCCCAATGGCATGTTCTGGGTTCGCTTAGATAACGAAGACCTGGTTCTAGGTTATGTTTCAGGGCGGATACGACGTAGTTTTATACGAATACTACCAGGAGATAGAGTAAAAATAGAAGTCAGCCGTTATGATTCAACAAGGGGACGTATAATTTATAGACTTCGCAATAAAGATTCAAACGATTAGGTGTTTCAATTTTCATGGGGATAAATTTTGAGGCTCAAACACTAACTTAAGGTTAATTAAAGAAAAGAGACTTATTTTCTTTCAAAGAGTAGATTCGGAGGAACAACAAATATGAAAATAAGAGCTTCTGTTCGTAAGATTTGTGAAAAATGTCGACTGATCCGTAGGCGAGGACGAATTATAGTAATTTGTTCTAATCCGAAACATAAACAGAGACAGGGATAATATTTATAAAAAAGAACTTAACTTTCTAAGAGACCTAATGGACAAATAAATAAAGGATTTGTTTTCACATGAAATGGATATATCCGTATATCTCTGACTCATATTTATGAGATGACAAATAGAATATGACAAAACCTATACCAAGAATTGGTTCGCGTAGAAATAGCCGTATTAGTTCACGTAAGAGTGGGTGTAGAACACCAATAGGAGTTATTCATGTTCAAGCGAGTTTCAACAATACTATTGTTACTGTTACAGACCCACAAGGTCGGGTCGTTTCTTGGTCTTCCGCGGGTACCTGTGGATTCAAGGGCACAAGAAGGGGTACCCCATTTGCTGCTCAAACCGCAGCAGGAAATGCTATTCGTGCGGTAGTAGACCAGGGTATGCAACGAGCAGAAGTCATGATAAAAGGTCCCGGTCTCGGTAGAGATGCAGCATTACGAGCGATTCGTAGAAGTGGTATACTATTAAATTTTGTACGTGACGTAACCCCTATGCCGCATAATGGATGTAGACCGCCAAAAAAAAGGCGCGTTTAGAAATAAAAATGGAAAAGATTCCAATCCAAGAGAAATAAATAATTAAATGATCTGATCAAATAATATTATATTAGTATGGTTCGAGAGGAAGTACCAGTATCCACTCGGACGCTACAGTGGAAGTGTGTTGAATCAAGAGCAGACAGCAAACGCCTTTATTATGGTCGTTTCGTTTTATCCCCACTTATGAAGGGTCAAGCCGATACAATCGGTATCGCGATGCGAAGGGCTTTACTTGGAGAACTGGAAGGAACATGTATTACGCGCGCAAAATCTGATAAGGTACCACATGAATATTCTACGATAGTAGGTATTGAAGAATCAGTCCATGAAATTTTAATGAATTTGAAAAAAATTGTATTTAGAAGTGATCTGTACGGAACTCTCAACGCATCCATCTGTGTCAGGGGCCCTAGACACGTAACTGCTCAAGATATCATCTCACCACCTTCTGTAGAAATAGTTGATACTACACAGCATATAGCTGTCCTAAGGGAACCGGTTGATTTGTGCATTGAATTAAAAATCGAGAGGGGTCGTGGATATTGTACGAGAACCCCAAATAACTATCAAGATGGAAGCTATCCTATAGATGCTGTATCCATGCCTGTTCGAAATGCGAATCATAGTATTCATTCTTATGGGAATGGGAATGAGAAACAAGAGATACTTTTTCTTGAAATATGGACGAATGGAAGTTTAACTCCTAAGGAAGCGCTTTATGAAGCTTCTCGTAATTTGATCGATTTATTTATTCCTTTTCTACATGCGGAGGAACAGGACATAAATAGCAATATGGAGGACAATCTAAAAAGGGCTAGTGTGCCCTTTTTTACCTTTGATGATGGATTGGATAATATGAAAAGAGAAATCATATTGAAACGTATTTTTATTGATCAATTAGAATTGCCTCCTAGGACTTATAACTGTCTCAAAAGGTCTAA